CAATTGGCAAGAGGTCAACGATTGCGTGAGTTACTGAAACAATCCCAATCAGCCCCTCTCACAGTGGAAGAACAGATAATGACCATTTATACCGGAACAAATGGTTATCTGGATGGATTAGAAATTGGCCAAGTAAGAAAATTTCTCGTTCAGTTACGTACTTACTTAAAAACGAATAAACCGCAGTTCCAAGAAATCATATCCTCTACCAAGACATTAACCGCTGAAGCAGAAAGCATTTTGAAAGAAGGTATTCAAGAGCAACTGGAACGTTTTCTACTTCAGGAGAAATTATAAAAAAAGAACTGAATCATTCTTATTTTTTATTCTTTAATTTAATAAATTTGATTCTTTAATGAAAATTGTAAGAAATTCTATAAATATAAAAATAGAAGTATATTAAATATAGTTAAGTATATATAATATATATAAGTATATAACTAATATCTGTTTAATATTAAATATCTGTTTAATATTAAATCTTAAAGCATTCAGAAGTTCTTTCTTATTCTATTTCTTTCTTATTCTATTTCTTTCTTATTTTTTTTCTAAATAGAATAAAAATAAATTATCTCTAATATATAGAAATGGAAAAAATAGATAAATATCAATAGATTTATATCTATATTGGTATTGCGTCCAATAGGATTTGAACCTATACCAAAGGTTTAGAAGACCTATGTCCTATCCATTAGACAATGGACGCTTTTTTTTTTTTTTTACTTTACAATTGTTAAAAAAAAGAATGTGCGAAATCTTTTTAGCAATTGTGTATTGAAGTGAATTCACTTCAATACACAATTGCTATTAGACAATTCTAATAGATAAAATTGTCTCGGGCAATTTATAATTTAGAGCGGGTAGCGGGAATCGAACCCGCATCGTTAGCTTGGAAGGCTAAGGGTTTTAGTCGACGTCGGTTGATCATTTTTATATTTTTAACGTCTCTAATTCAAAACCGAACATGAAACTTTGATTTCATTCGGCTCCTTTATGATGGATGGGCAAATTCCCCAAATAAAAAAAGCCGGGAACGAAATCAAAATTCGACCCATAACATCTACGTTAGCTTTTTTCCGTCTGGGTGCTTTCACAGAAAATTTTGCTTTCTAGATGATCCTTCTAGACGATAGAAAAGGAGAACTCAAACAATCTTTCTAGTTACTTCGTTCTTTATTTATATTTAACGGAATCCTTAGGAAAAGTGTTTTGTTTCCACCGAGCTAAAACAATATGTCGATGTCTTTAGTAAACCAAAGTTCTCGTTTAATAGCTATTTTGCTTCAAGTTTTTCTATACTAAATGAAGATTTAGTTACGATTAGAAAGAAACTTTTCTAGCTTTATCCATGGATCCTCTTGTTATACTTATTGAATTGTAAATAGTCATCCAATTCAAAAATTATGTTTCGGAATTTCATAATCCAAATTTACAATTGATTAGAGTCTTTGGATACAAATTACGAGAATCTATAATATTCCTTGAATCTTTCATTGAAAGGTAAAGGACTAAATCCTTTTAATAAATAAAGTTTTTGATCGGAAGATTAATCAAACCGAGAGACCCTTTAACTATTAAAGGGGTTAAAGGAACGAATCACACTTTTACCACTAAACTATACCCGCTACAATGCAATTATTGCATATAAATTGACCTTTTGTCGAACAAACTAATCGGGAGTGTAATAAAAAAATCTGAAAAAAATTATAAAATTATAGCGTAGACTTAATAAAATTAGTAAAGGCGGATTCCACTTTTTTTTAGGTCTTTTTTGTCTAAAAATAAATAAGATGAGTTGAGTCTTTTTAACTTTAACAAAAAAAAGGCCCGGCTGGGGACTGACCAGGCCAGGCTATTAAAATAAAAAAGCTCTTTTACTTGTGTTTGGACTATACAAAATAAAAAAAGGATTCTCCATTTATATATTTATATTATTGTGGTTTTATTTATTTATCTTTCAAGTTTGAGCCTTTTCTTTATCTAATCTTTTTTTTTATGTAAATAAAAATTACTTAGAAAGTTCTATAAAAAAGTTATATAATATAGTTATATAATATTATATAGTTATATAATAGAAAAGTAATATATATATATTAATTATATATACTATATATAAATAGAATAAATAGATGAGAATATAAATAGAATAAATAGATGAGAATATAAATCTATGAGAAATATATATAATAAAATATATAAAATTAAAAATATATATAATATGAAGAAGAATCTATACAAAAAAATAAAGATAAAAAAAATAAAGTGGAGAAGATTTTTTTAAAGCCTTTTTTTGTCTAATGGAACCTAATAAGTATCCCTTTTCGATTAGGAGAGATGGCTGAGTGGACTAAAGCGTTGGATTGCTAATCCATTGTACGAGTTAATCGTACCGAGGGTTCGAATCCCTCTCTTTCCCTTTCTCCTTTTGATGATGTTTAATAGATAAAATATTAATAAAATTAGAGCATTTACACTAATTACATAAAGCAAAAAAAACCTTTCTTTTTTTATTCTTCACGTCCCGGATTACGTCCGGGATCATTAGATAGGAATCCAAATATGAATAGAGAAACAAAGAATATAACTACAGTGTATACAAAAAGTTTGAGAGTAAGCATTAAAAAATCTCCAAGATCTTACTTTTTTTGCAAAAAAAAAGAGAATAGATTCTCTATTTTTATACCAAATATCTAATTTTGATACCAATAAACAAAGTGATTTGTTTTTTTATATAAAAAAATAAAAAAAAGGTTTCATAAAGTCATTTGTAATAAGATAAGATAATAGGCGAGTCTTTCATATTCAAACAGATTTGCATACCAACATCTAGATATTTTTTTGGTGAACTCGAATCTAATTAGGTTCTTTCATTTAAGGAAAAGAGAATAAAATTGAGTAAATATAAATAGAATGATCCAGGTTTAGTATGGCTAACAAAAAAATGAAATGTTTGAATTGAGAGTTCGTTCATACGTCAAAATTTTGTATCTTTTGAATTTTTGGAAGAATAAAAATCGTGAATTTTTCTAAGACAGTATTAATAATTTCATCGAAAACTTACAGCTGCTTGCCAAACAAAGGCTAAAAGAAGAAAGAAAAGGGGTATTACGGGCATAACATCTACGATTGGATTTAAAAAGGCGTAGGCCTCCGGCAATTTTGCGACTAAAAAAGTGTTTGAAAAAAGGGCAGAATTAAAACAAATAAAGATCAAATTAAATATATTAAGCATAACAAAAATTGTTGTTCTTGTGGATAATTTAATTTTGATTGAGTTATTAATATATTTTTTATATAAGGAAAAAAATAAAGAAAGATAGTCTAAAAAGACTTTGTTGGACTTACTCAATCAAAAATACTTTCATTCTCTTATGAGAATTAAAGAAATAATATTTTCATACAATATCTTAATTGAATTCTATGTAATGATCAATAAAGTCAGTTTGATTTGCTATCTACACGTGTCAAAACTCTAGCATCAATGTAATCTATATTTCATTTTTTATTAAATTTTAATTGACGAACAACCAATAGCAATATTACTCTTTTAGTAGTCTTGAATAAAAAAAGAAATGGGGCGTAGCCAAGCGGTAAGGCAACGGGTTTTGGTCCCGCTATTCGGAGGTTCGAATCCTTCCGTCCCAGAGTACAGTCATTGCAGAATCAATCTTCTATTGCCTTTGTACACCATCTTTATCTTTTAAAATCTAATATTTTATTCTTAATAAATATTGAAATGAATTCTTAATAAATATTGAAATGAAAAGAAGAATCAACTTATTTTTCATCATTTCAACCGAATTCAACAAAATATCTTTACTTTTTTTAATATCTTTCCTTTTTTTATTTGTGTGTGATGTGGGGTAAGTAAGGTAGAACCGTAGATTCTACGAGTTTTAAGTAAAAAAATATATATTATATATATATAAAATATAAAATAAAAATGTTACGTTACATATATACATACAATCTAATATGGGATTCATTTTAATTCTGACTGAACCCCTTTACGCGTAAATTCACCATTCCTTTACTAGAAAAAAAGTATAGATTACGATATACTGACTGAACTATGACTATTCATGATTCCATAATTTAATCAATTACACAAATTAGAGGAATGTTATGGTAAAACTTCGTTTAAAACGATGTGGCAGAAAGCAACGTACGACTTGAATTGACGGACCCGATCTGCTGTGGATTTTTTGATCTGCCATTTTTTATATTAATATTATATATACAGTTATATAGGTGCTCCTGGCTCGACATTTTGTGTTCTATTTTACTAGAGTCCTCCACCTTTTAAAATATAAAAAAGAGTACAGGATGGAGCTCGAGGAGAATCAAAAGGTTTTTTTCCTTTCGCAGGAATATGGATCTAGGGGATTAGTTCGAATCAAAAAGTTGGACCAACTTCGTAAGTCTTTTGTTTTATTAATTTTATTAAAAGAAAGCCCTTTCAAGCCAAGCAATTTTATAATGGCAAAGGAAATTTTTTTGAATCAAAAGTTTATTATGCATGAATCAAGTGTTTGTATGATTCTTTGATAGAAAGAAAAAAGCATAAAAAGTAAGGGGCTTGTTGCTGTCCTTTTTTAATAAAACGATTCGCGATCATCGAAGTCATGTCTAAACCTAAAGATTCGACGTAAGTATAAAGAATCCTGAAACAAGGAAATCCAGTTTTCAACTGTTTTAACACCTAGATCAGAATGAAGAATCAAAAATTATTCTAAAAAATGAGCTAAACAAAAAAGGGTTAGAGACTACTCAATATCAATAAAAAGAGTACTTAAGGACTCTCTGTTGAGATATTTGAGAGTTATTTCACTTGAATTATGAGAGTACGAATGTTCCGAATGCTTTTTACGGAAAAAAATATTTAGGGTTTCAACATGGGCTAATTGATTTAATGTTAATGTTTTTATTAATCTATTTAATATTGAAATTTTATAGAGAGAGTTAACTTCTACCCATTGCATTGAATTTAGAGCCGTATAAGGCCTATACGTTTATAGGGGGGGGTAGTATTTATATACATATATCCAATGAGACGTTTATAGAATCGTTGCAATTGATGTTCGAGCCGGAATATATCGTATGAACGTAGGTTTTTATGATACGATAACTAGTAAAACTTTGACAAATTTTCCTGCTATTATCGATTTCCTTTAAAAGGGTGCTCCCACAACAAGAACAGTTCATGATATTTCAAAGAAGGCAGGGGTTTTTACGGAATTAAGTATTAATAAAACAAAATTTAATTAATGAAATATAAAATAAACTTATATATTAATTATGAATAATATATATTAATTATGAATAAAATTAATATATATATTTAATATATATATATCTATATATTAATATATTCTTATATGTAATATATATTCTTATATGTATATGAGTAATATATATTATTATATGTATATGAGTATTTGTATATGAGTAATTTTGAAAAGCCATAAAAAACGGGTCTAAAAAATGATAAAAAGAGTTGAGATTACCCCACCTGGCTTAGTTTTCATTCATTATATGAACTAACAAACCAAGGGGTTAAGCTTTTTTATTTTTTTTTTTCTATTCTTTTCGCTATCTTAAAAATTCATAATCATATTGACAACAGTGTATCGACCAAATATAATTCTCTCATAGAGAAATAGATCTGTGTTTATCCCTAACGCACACATGACTGGATTTTCATTTTTTTTTTTTTCTTTATTCTGGTTGTATCTACATATTTGCAGTACTTTTTTGGGGGTTGCTAACTCAACGGTAGAGTACTCGGCTTTTAAGTGCGACTAGCATCTTTTACACATTTGTATGAAGAAAAGGATTCGTCCAGATCTGCGGTAGAGTTTGTAAGACCACGACTGATCCTGAAAGGAATGAATGGAAAAAATAGCATGTCGTATCAAGGGAGAATTCCGATAACATTTGTTTTTGCTTTACTGATAGGTACAACCTTGTTTTTGGTGTCGACAAAAAAAAAAAGGAATTCCAATTTTGGTCGAGTGAATAAATATAAATGGATGGATAAAAAACCCAGTTTTCCTGTAATCAGGAAAAAAAAAAGAAACGAGCTTCCATTCGTAATTTGAAAAATTACCCGATCTAATTAAATGTTAAAAATATATTAGTGCCTAATACGGGTATGGGAAGGTATTTTTTTCTTGCGTGTTATGAATAAAAACAAATTCATGAGTCCTAATTATTTTTCCCTAGTCCGTTTGGATTAGGTTGGAGATGGATGTGTAAAAGAAGCAGTATATTGATAAATAAATATATTTTTATTTCCAAAATCAAAAGAGCGATTAGGTTAAAAAAATAAAGGATTTCTAATATTAAAGATAGAGAATCCGGTTAGCAATCTATCTGTTTATGAGGTATCTATTGTTTTCGTAATCTAATACCTTATTTTGACTGTATCGCACTATGTGTCATTTCATAACTCAAGAAAATAAAGACTTTACTTTTAGTTCAAATCGAATTTAAATCCAAATGGAGAAATTTAAAGGATATTTAGAGTTCGATGGGGCCCGGCAACAGAGTTTTCTATATCCACTTTTTTTTCGGGAGTATATTTATGTACTTGCTTATGATCACGATTTAAATAGATTAAATAGAAATCGTTCTATTTTCTTGGAAAATGCGGATTATGACAAAAAATATAGTTCACTAATTGTAAAACGCTTAATTTGTCAAATGTATGAACAGAATCGTTTGATTATTTCCACTAAGGATTTGAACCAAAATACCTTTTTTGGGAAGACCAATCTTTTCTATTATCAAATGATATCTGTTTTATTTGCAGTGATTATCGAAATTCCATTTTCCTTAAGATTAGAATCCTCTTTGGAAGGAAAACAATTAAAAAAATCTTATAATTTACAATCAATTCATTCCATATTTCCCTTTTTAGAAGACAAATTCTCACATTTTAATTATGTGTTAGATGTCCTAATACCTTACCCCATCCACCTAGAAATCTTGGTTCAAACCCTACGTTACCGGGTAAAAGATGCCTCTTCTTTGCATTTTTTTAGGTTCTGTCTATATGAGTATTGCAGTTGTAAGAATTTTGATATTAAAAAAAAATCAATTTTGAATCTAAGATTTTTCTTGTTCTTATATAATTCTCATGTATGTGAATATGAATCCATCTTTTTGTTTCTACGCAAGCGGCATTCTCATTTACGATCGCCATCTTATGAAATACTTTTTGAGCGAATGTTATTCTATGGAAAAATACACCTTTTGTTAAAAGTCTTTGTTAAAAACTGTCGGGGGACCCTAGGGTTGCTTAAGGATCCTTTCATACATTATGTTAGATATCACGGAAAATGCATTCTGGCAACAAAGGATACGCCGCTTCTGATGAATAAATGGAAATATTATTTTGTTAATTTATGTCAATGTTATTTTTCCATATGGTTTCAATCGCAAAAGGTCAATATAAATCAATTATCTAAAGATAATTTAGAGTTTATGGGTTATATG